ATTTTTAAAGAGCGGGCTAAAAAGAAATTCACTGATTTCACAGCTATATGAAATGAACTTTTTCACTTTGCATCTCCGTCGTATGAAGGGAAATCCCAATCACAGATTTTTCATCTATATGCGCATGCAAAATGAAACTTTAGATCGTAGGCTTATGAAGGGAAATTGATGTTTAATGAAAAATCCCAGGTTTCTATAATCTGGCAGAACAGCTGGGAATAGACTTCCTAGCCCGGGGAAGGTAAAGAAAGCAGTATCGAAGCCGGCCACTGACTTAGAGAACAGGTCTCCCCCTTTTCGAGTGAAGAAAGGAGTCGGTGCACTTCGGCATAAGCCTGACTATTCATCTAACTCTGTTAGCAGGGAAAAGAACAGTCCACGCATGAGCAAGTATTAAACTCTAACGGAACCCGGGGGTTAGTAAAGATAGTTTACATCCCCTGCCCACGAAGTACGAAGTGAGGGAGGTGTGCTTTCGTGCTTTGAACTAACCTTTACGCACTGAAAGCTCACGAAGGGACTACTTCCTTTCGATTTGAGGACTTTGATTGAATGAGATTCTAGATATCAAAACAGGAAGTTGCTATTTGAACTCGAAGCAACTGACCTTAATTCCCCCCTGGTCTCTATCCTTAAGGAAGTCATGCTTTTGCCCTTTTGAGTGAGTCCTTTAGTAGTATGCCGGAACTCTTTCTCTTAAGGCGCAGAGCGAACTGTCGGACTAGGAGCTGCGTTGTTTCATAAGAAGTTCCCCGAGGCAGAGTCACTCGGTCTAGTATCTATAACCTCTAAGTCCCAATAGACTGAAATTAATACTTATACCCATAGTTGCAAAGCAAGAACTCAACCAGGCTATAACCCGTGTTATATGCTTCTTTTTGAGCCATAGCAAGAAAAACTAAATAGCTAAGTTGCTTAGTGGAAGGCTGCCTTATCGAGATAGAGTCAGACTCTACCAACAGAGACCGTGACCTTATCGCAGGTGAAAGCGCCCTTTCACGAAGGTTACATTCAGAGTCTTTCGGTACTGGCACACACACAAGGTGATCATAGGGGCCCTTCTCAGCTCGGGCAAAGAGAAGCCAGCAACAAGACTACTTCTTCAACTAGCTCTAGCTCTTCAACAACTTCAACAGATACGACTACTTCAAAGCCTTTCCCTTATGGTCAAGCTCTTTCCCTACACTTCCAAAAGGAACAAACATAGGGCTAATTGCTCTTACTTGGTATTGGTGATTGGGTCGACGACAGTGTAGAAGATAGGAGAGCCCTTCCCGGAAGATGCTTTCTCGCTCGTCTTTCTTTTCCTTTAACGCGTAACTTGCGCTACACTATTTTTTTTTCCTCCCAGGCTGTGCTTTTGCGTTCTTGCCGCATTCTGAGAACTACTAGCGATAATATACGCCCAGTGTCGCCGGGGGATTCTGTCCTTCTCCGCTTACTAACTGAGTTTCTTCCAACAAAGTTAGAATCTCACTCCGCCTTCGCCGGGGCTAGCTGCGTGGCTTCAACCCGTTCGCTCTCAGAATCATGCAAGAAAGCAAAGCTAGGAAGCCGTAAAATAAAGCAAGATTGCTTTACTACGAGAACAGGAGCAGGGCTTGAACCTGCAGTTTCCCATTTCCTGTTTCTAACAAACGGGATAAGTGAATGGCTAGATAAGCATATAGCTAGTCTTGTCGTAGCTATCGTCTTATATAAGCAATTCTAGTTGCCGTAGGTGGTTGCAATTCTTGTATAAGCTATCTGCTATAAGTAAGTCAAAAAAGAGCTGTAGATAAGCTTCTATCGTTCGTATACTCACTTGCTTTCTTATATAAGATATTTCTTATGCACCGTAGGTCTTATAGAAAGAGCTGTGCAAGAGATATAGTCTAGTAGCAAGTATATGCTTATACAGCTATACAGTATAGTAGCAAGTATTGCAAAGTATAAAGAGAATACCTTCTTAGATGTCCTTTAATCTATGCCATGAAACCCTAATGGTGCTTCTCGGCAGTAGGTAAACAGCCTTCTCTATTCCTCCTTACCAACTACCTAATACTGCACAGGCTCATCAAACAGCGCTACCTGTCCCCTTTCTATGTACCCAGTCTACGAACCGGGCCTCGCCTAATAGGCCTTCCATGCCCTGAAAACACCGATGCAGCATGGTTTCATAGTGTAGGATGGCTCTTACCGGAACTTCTTCACTCAATTATCAAGATTAAAGCTACTTTCTGCTTTTGCTCGCCGATGGCTGCGCCTTTTCTCTTTCTACATCCCCGAGACCAGGACTATTCTGATCGAAGCTATAGGCATCTAATCCATTCGGGGAAAGAGGAAAGGAAAGAAGAGCTTTTTCTCTCATATTCACTAGGAGATAGGTAAAGAAAGAAGAAGTTACCTCACCTTCGATACGCTACCACTCACATAGTGTGTATGGATTTCAAGCAGGAACTGGAACTGCAAAGGAGTGAATTCTTTGGAACGTAGGAGTTGAATGGTATACAGGACTATCAGCCCAAAGGAAAGCAATGAAACTTCTTCCTAAGCCCCTGTTGTCATGGTAGCCTTTAGAGTAGTTGCTTGCCCAAAGCCGTTATGCTTTCATACTGGTCACCTAACTCATGTTTAGGCACTCCCCCTACTAATAGGAATGTGACTGTCCTCTATCCCTAGTTGTAACTGACCTTTCCCGAGAAGAAGAGGATACTAAGGGATATAGCTAGTAAATGGAACTCCAACTCCCTCGCTCCTAACTCAACTATGCCCAGATAATCTACTAAAGAACTTCATTCGTTGGCCGAAGCCGGCTCACTTTATTCTGAAACTCCTCTTTCTATACTTAATCAGAAGAACTAGAACTCTTTTCTTTACACTTTGTCCTAGAAGCCCGGGACTAGCAACCAATAGGAGAAGAGGACCCTAGCAACAATAGCAAGAGCAGCAAGAGCAGCCCTGCCTGCGAGTAGAAGAACAAGGATACTAGCATCCGTAGAAGGAGCAGGGTACATTTCCAATAGGGGGCAAAGCCACTCAAACGAATGTGAGAGGGGTCAGAAGTAGCGACAAGTTAATCAAAAGCAGCAAGCTTGTTCCGTATACTTTCGTGAATAAGGCTAAAATGAAAGGAATGTCGGTACGGATTAAAGCAAGAATCCCGATGACAAGTCTCTGCCTGCAGACTAACACTCTGGAGGCGGACTGTGCAGCTGTACAGCAACTAGGACTTTGCTTGTATCGCTAAATAATAGCCTTTATACCCAGTTAACAACCCTGTAGTATCACAAGACTCTTCTAAGTTCACTCAATAGTCTATTTGGCTAGTTTATTTGCACATATATAAGTCATATATAAGCCAAGACCATAAGCTAGTTACATAGCGTGTATGGCTACTCCGGTTGTTGCTAGCAAGACTCTATACTGAATAGCAGTACTTGCTAATTGATTATGACGTGTATTAGCTTGCATAAAGATAGTTTACTTAGAATAGAAGTCTGGTAGGGTTGCTAGAGAGCGGGGCTACTAACTACTTGCATATAAGACTATACAGCTAGACTTGCCGGAGGTTTCTTTGCAATACTTGAGACTATACTGTATAGCTATAGAAGGCATCTATTTGCTATGCTATTCTACTATACCGATATAACACACCAGTGGCTTCCGACGCTACACTAGCTGCTGTATTAGCTACACTAGCCGCATGAATTAGGGCTACTACTTGAGGAAGACCTATTTATGCTACTTGAATAAAGAAGTGTGAGTGCCATTGATCGCGGATCGAGACTATTAGGTTGTTGGTCTTGGAAAGGCTTACCGAGCTATAGCTCCACATTTTCAGGAGTTAGCGTAGAAGGAAAGTTGACTTGCAGCGCGTATAACACACAGCATGTAAACTTCCTAACCATCTTGTTGAATGGCTTGTCTCCGAAAGAAAAAACAACCCTATCAGAGGAACGGAGCAGTTTGACTAGAGGGAGCGGCTAGCTAATTTCGTTCCCATTCCGACCTCGATATGCAGCTCTTTTTTGACTTACTTATAGCGGATAGCTTATACAAGAATTGCTTACACCGTAGGCAACTAGAATTGCTTATATAAGTCGATAGCTACGACAAGACTAGCTATATGCTTATCTAGCCATTCACTTATCCCGTAGGCAACTAGAATTGCTTATATAAGACGATAGCTACGACAAGACTAGCTATTAGACCTATCTTACTTGCCTACGGTCTTCTAGATAAAGATAAAGAGATAGAAGAAGAACATATCTCTGGCTTGTATTTGCTATTGTGAGAGAACCCTGTACAGGAAGGCTTAAACTCCGCCGAAAGCAGTTGTTCTGGTGTGAGTTAGAAAAGCATAGGGATCGGAGTCCGGCACAAGATTTGCTTTATCCGGCACATCAAGGAGCTTTCTATTAGGGTAGCGGTGTTCTCAGTCGGCGAAGCCTCTTCACATACGTTCGAGTTGCTACGCTCCTCTCCGTATCAGTCGAGATACTATGTAACCTCTTCCTTACACTTCAACAACCATTTCTGATTCTACGGAAAGCAACCACAAGAATGATACAGAAAGCCTAAATGAAACATCTGGTGGCAGAAATGATGCTGTAAGAACCTCGCTTAACAGAGGTTGTATTCCGCATCATACGAAACCTTTTGAAAGGAAATTACTTGTCATCGTAAATGAGATGCAAAGAAAAGATAAATCATGACATATAGATGCACAGTACAGAAATTATTCTTAGTTAATGACTGAATGGTAAGAACCTTTGAGGCATGGGGAAGAAACAACAGAAACAACCAATGAATGAGAGAAATAGTAAATTATGAGAACTTTTCTGTAGCTAAAAAACACAAGATCCAGGAACAGGGTCCCGGGTGATAAAGAGAAAGGTAACGTGTCCACTCTTTTATTGTAGAAAAAAACATAGTATTATCATTGTACGGACACAGATAACCAGCTATAATAGCTTGGAATGTTGTTCAGGACTAAGTACTTCAAAGATCTGACCCTCTATTTCAAGGATACATGCAAATACAATAGAATAAAAATAGAAATATTATCCTTTTATATTTGCTATTTTCTTGTATAATTTTGAACAAGTTATGAAGGTTCAACCCAAAGCTGAATGAGTTGCGTAATGCGTCAGACGACTCTAATTTAGAATAAAAATATATATGTATCATTTAGTACATCATTTGGCAGATTTTTTGAGACCTCTAGCATTACTCGTAGAATATCAGATTGAGGCACCCTGTTAAGAGTTGTTCATGAACAGTCACTGGATATCGGCCCACATAAGATAGTGTTCTCAGAAAACAGAGATTGAGAGTCTGACTACTAACCTTACAGATAAGAGAGCTTTTCTATGAAGTAGATTTTTCATTGGAGGCTTATCCTCAAGGGCTCTAAACCACCAGAATATGTACTTCTTGATATTTGAGTTAGGTTTGTGATCCTATTGAATATAACTATACAAATGTGGATAATTTTGATAAGTTTGGGTACATAGTATTTATATTAAATAATAAAAAGAGAGAAGTAAATTCACAAGTTAGTTTCTATGCTATTGTCATTATCTCATAGCTACTACCTTTTATAGAAAATCAAGATTTTCTACCAGATCTAAAAGATTAATGATTAATGATCGTATAGTTATAAGACACATACATTAATTATGGGCAGGTTAACAGTGTTTTAGAAAGTCAGATCATTAGAACTTGTATAAGCACACTGGCATGAGCCGCATGACCCCATCTCACATCCTCTACTCCAGGAGCTTATATAAGAACAAGAATTGTCACTTCTTTGCAGATATCAACTCTTCAAACTCAAAGAGTTCTCTTCTTTTTTCCTTCCAAACATTCTACTTGGACTTAAAATTTTCACCTCATTCTTCATTTGCATGGTAGCTATGTCTTCACGTGGCACTGGCTCTTGGACAGCAAAGCAGAATAAAGCCTTTGAAAGGGCTCTGGCTGTGTATGATAAGGACACACCTGATCGTTGGCAGAATGTCGCCAAGGCTGTTGGCGACAAGACAGCGGATGAAGTGAAGAGGCATTATGAAATCCTTGTGGAGGATGTTAAAAGAATTGAGAATGGCAAAGTGCCCTTCCCTATGTACCGAACCACTGGAGGCAGTAGCCAAGTCTCCATGCATGATAATGAGGAGAGGTATACTTTTGATCTATATTTCGTATCCTACTAACTACAGTTTTATCACATAATATAGCTAATGATCACCACGATACGTAAAGTATCATGTTAACCTTATTGTACAGGTCAAGACGAGGCCAGTTGATGGTAGATTTAGTGCATGATGCTTATGGATTTAGTTAAATGTTCATCTAACAATATAGGTAAACACCTGGCATCTAGGCAATACCTTGGACGATAAAACTTGTTATCTCACTTCCAGACAAGCTCTTGACTGACAATGAAACGACACATTGATAATTACTTGCAACCAAGCCCACAATTACCAGTCACTACTTAACAATTCACATACTAGTCAATAGGGACTCACCGTCCAACACCATAGACAAAAGAAACAATTAACATCTTTTCTATTTGCTTTATCAAATGAATTTCTGACATAGAGAAAGGTTCACTTGTCCAGAGTTCTCAAGGCAAGGTTCAACTCGATTCAAAGAAGTCTAAGCTTTTACGAGTCTTCCACTGTCCTAGGAGAGAGAACATAAGCTGTACTCCAGAACTCTTGTTTGGCTTTCCCAACAGACCATACTTTGGTTTTACGCACTCATGTTATTGATAGAACTGAAACTTATCTTGAATCACTTATCGGTATATCTTTTATAGTTTAAGTTCTTGGGGAGTAAGTTCGTATATATGCAATAACTTAATTATCAGACCCTAGTTACATAACACGGGCTACTAAATTAACACATACAGACAGACGCACATTGTTGTCGTCTATTGATACATTTGTTCATGCAGGATGAAAAATCTGAAGCTCTGGTGATTAAAGTCAGATAATGCAGTCAGCCGCTTCCCCTGTAGTCGTCAGCTCGGTCCAATACTTGTTCTTCGAAGGCCCAATTTCAAAAGACGCTGTTTTCCCACTAACTAATTACGACCACTGAACAAACTTGGTTGACGAACATGGTTTATGCGCCGCTAATGTAGCGGCTTGTCGAGCATTTGACAAACTCACACCATCCATTTTAGGATTTGTCCCGTGGACACACGAGCAATCCAACCCGTAGGATTTCCTTTTCCTCTTCCCATTCTGACTTCTGTAGGTTTCCCGGTAATAGGGAGATCTGCGAGAACTCTTACCCATATCTTACCATTTTTTCGGAATTGTCCGCTCATAGCACGATGGAATTGTCCGATTATAGCCCGACGCGCTGCTTCAATGGCTCGATATGAAAGACGACCAGCTCTACAACTTTTAGTGCCATATCTTCCAAAACCAAGTTGTGTACCGTCCGGTTTGCAACCCTTACTACATCTGCCTTTACGATATTTACTATATTTTGTACGTTTCG